CAACTTTACGGAGATCCCATTGTATTCCGGAAGCTCGTAGCATTGGCCCTGATAAACCCCAATTTAGTGCTTCTTCTCCACCAATAATGCCTACGCCTTCAACTCGTTCTAAAAAAATAGGATTCCGTGTAATAAGCTTTTGATATTCAGCAACCCCGGTTAAAAAATAATCGCAAAAATCCAAACATTTATCTATCCAGCCATGAGGTAGATCAGCAGCGACTCCTCCGATACGAAAATAATTATGCATCATGCGCATACCGGTAGCAGCTTCGAATAGGTCATATATTAATTCTCGTTCTCGAAAAATATAGAAGAAAGGGGTCTGTGCCCCAATATCTGCCATAAAAGGGCCAAGCCATAACAAATGGGAAGCGATACGACTCAACTCCAACATAATAGCTCTGATATAGCTAGCCCTTTTAGGTACTTGAATATTGCCTAGCTGTTCGGGTCCGTTTACGGTTATTGCTTCTGTGAACATAGTAGCTAAATAATCCCAACGTGTTACATAAGGCAAATATTGTATAATTGTTCGATTTTCCGCAATTTTCTCCATCCCTCTATGTAAATAACCCAATATTGGTTCACAGTCAATAACATCTTCACCATCGAGAGTAACGATCAGTCGAAGAACACCATGCATTGATGGGTGGTGAGGGCCCATATTGACTACCATGAGGTCTTTTCTTGTAGTTGGTGCAATCATAAGTTTTTCCCGAGTCATTCTTCCATGCATTGCTGAAAGTAAAAAGAAGTTCATCAAAATTTAAACGACTAAGCTCAAATGGTATCACGCTTCAAATTAACGAGTTTTTATCTCTCGAATATCCAACTCACCAATTAATTCTTTATAGCGTCCTCTATTTCTTTTTGAAAAATAGGCCAGCAGTCGTTGACGTTTTCCTAAAATTTTTCGCAAACCTCTCTGAGACGAAAAGTCTTTTTTGTGCAATTCCAAATGTGAAGTAAGTCTCCTTATCTTAGCGGTGAAACTGAATACTTGAAATTCAACAGACCCTCTGTTTTCTTCGTTTTCTTTTTGAGAAATAACCGAAATGAATGAATTTTTTACCATAAAAAAATGCCCCTTTCCCTTTTTACAGATATGGATTTTACCGATCAGTAATAATAATGCCATTAATTTGAATGTGGTATATACAATAATCTAATCCAAATTTCTTTATGAACTCCTAATTTTCTGAATTCAAATCAATCAATCCAATTTCTAATTGGATTTAGATAGGGATAGAAAAAGATTGGTACATTTTCGCATCGAAGAATTTAGACCTAAAATGAAGAAGGTTCTGTTGATTCATTTCGAGATCGAATTGAGACATTATTCATTTCATATTGGATACTAGAATGAAATGTGAGACAAGGCGTGTGATCTGTGTATTTGTTTGCTTTCATATACCCTATATTATATATAGGGTATAGGATATATAGAAAAAGTGTATTATCCACAAATTTTCAATCGTGGATACAGATGTATCCTTAACATACTGAAACGACTGCCATTATTTGTATCAAACCAATAACGATTCATACAAGCTAAATCTTCTAATCGATAATTAGGCCAAAGAAAGAGCTTTAATTTCATTAATTGATTTTTCTCTCTATCAAGATGGTTATTGTCATGTGAAACTTGGCTGCTGTTTTTTACGTTCCAAAATACTGGATTTCTATCTATAGAATTTCTATTCTTTGAATTGAAACAAATTAGAATTCTCAATTTTCTACGACGTCTAAACGATAAAATATTTTCAGGAACAAGTAAATCAAAATGATTTTTGTCTCTATTTCCAGTTATTCTTTGATGTGGTGAAATAGTTTCATCCAAATTATTCTTAGAAACATATCTTTGCTCTTGGTATTTTTGATTAGTTTGATGCTTACTCTTATGAACCAACGAAATACCTATGGTTTGATACATAATAAATTGCCCATCTTTTTTTCCAGACAGACGAATGGGTTCTAGAATCAATACCCCCTTCTTCATCAATTCTGAAAGAGTTAAATTCTTCTGAATCAGCATTATATCCAAACTCATTTCTCTCTTTTGAATCGAGGATATAGTAATTTTTCTTGGATCTATCAGTCTAAGCAGGAGACAATATACCTTGATATTATCGATCATTCTTTGATTCAAAGTCTCGTCCCATCTCAATTGAAAAAGCAAATAACGTTTCAGGAAGAAATCTAGTTCTGCTTCCGTGTTGCTTTTGTATTGTTTTTTCTTTTTCCCTTTTTTCATGTCTGATCTTGTATAATTTTCTTCAATATCTTTTTGTTGTGAGAGAACGGATCCACGATCTCCTCGGCTTGTGGGTTCTTGATTTCGATGCTTTTTATTCGAGGCTATCAAAAAACTTCCTTTTTCCTTTTCATTGATCTTTTTATTTTCACTACTATTTTCACTTCTATTTAAAAGAAGTAATTTGCTTGGTATAAACCAAGGTTTCATTTTATATACTTTATAAAGTAACACAAATTCTGGGAAGAACCAAAGTTCCAGATTCGATATGGGACGCTTTAGTATTTTTTCATTCATTCCCATCCAATCAAAAAATCCTTTGTGGGAGTTTGGTGGATTGATTTCTGGAATCATAAGATAAAAAAGATCTTTTTTAGAAATTATTTGAGAATTATTAGTACGAATTTGAGTATTTTGAGTCCTATTGGTATCGATCATGATCCAGGCCTCAATATCGACTTTTTGTCTAAGATAAAAATTGAAAATTTTCCAATCAAAATATTTTCTATCGGTCGGTTTTTCCATATATAGAATATCGACCTTTCCTAGATAATTTTTAATAGGGATATTCCTCAGCATATCAAAAAGTGTCTCTTTAGGCGTGTTATAAGAAATCTCTTGGTTCTTATTTCCTTGAAAGGGAGATCTATAAAAAAAGCATTCCGCTTTATTTTCATAATTAAGAAATTTATATGATAAAAGATCATATCTATAGTATTTTAGAAAATTATCTTTTTGATTAGATAATGAATATACTTCAAATTGTTTTTGTTTTTTGGAATTAATTAATTGGTCTTTTTCATATGAATGCCATTTGCTAAAATTTTCTTTAGCTATACGACGCGGATGAACTGTATTTCGCCATTTTTCTGGTATTAATCTAGACCATCTGATCTGAGATAAATGGTATTGATAATGTCCTCTTAGCCAGTTTTTCCATTGATTCATTTCATAACTCGGAAGTTTCTTATCTGCTGATTTTGAATGAACCATTCCTTGTGTTTCAAAAGAATCCTTTATTTTAGGCTTAAGAAAAAAATGGCTTCCTTGATGTTGAACAACAGATCGTAACGAGTTACTAACTTGGATTTGTGATAATTTGTAAAATACATATGCTTGTGACACGTAGGATAAGTCATAAAAAATATGTGAATTTGCTTTAATATTACTAATATTATGAAGTGGCTTTTTTATAGTCGAAAAAAACGGAATTGGAGTTTTCTTTTTTTTATTCATTTTTTCTTGTTTTCTTTCATTATTGTAAATGGATTTATCAATAATTTTTTTTGTTGATTCAAGAAAAAGTTCTGTATTTATTCTGGGAATATTAATGATAGATAAAAATATATCTGTGTATATTTTTTCAATGAAAAATTTTAAAAAAGGGGGTAATTGACAGATTAATCGAGCATTTCTTCTTTTTAATATTTCCCACTTTTCGAATCTTTTAGCACTATAACTTGTTTTGTTAGGACTAAGATTATTTATTCTTGGAGTTACTTTTTTTTTCTCTTTTGTGATTCTTTCTATTTGATTTCGAATTGTACTTGTTCTATCAGTCAGATCCTTCATTTTTTTTTCTGTCAATGAAGAATTTGTCCAACTCGGAGATGCAATTTGACTAAATGATTCGTGAATTATCTGATTGCTTATTATGGAATCTTTTTCTTCTTTAATTTCGCTCGATTCATATACTTCTACTTTTCTTAATCTAAATAATAGAATTGGATTTACTTTTGAAAGTTCTTTTATTATTATTTTTATAAAAATAACACTTTTGATAACCCATTTTTTTGTTTCTTTTGAAACTTTTCGAAGTAATTTTGTTTTTCCTTTGAAAACTGTTAGAACTCGAAAATACTTCTTTTTCCATTTTCCAATTTTTTTTTCGAATTCCTTTAAAATGGGTTTAAAAAAGGAAGGTCGTTTTCGGGGCGAACCAAAAGGAAGTTCGGCTTCCATTCCCCAAACTGTTAAAAAACAAAAATCATCTTTTTCTTTTTTCTTTTTCATTAGATCTTTCTGAGAGGATCGTAGTTTCGATTTGTGCCAAGGTTTCAGACAGAAAGGAAATAATATTTTTATCTGAATACCATCTGTCAACCAATTTTTCGGAAATTCTGTTTCGGATAACGGAACACCGTTATAGGTACATTTAAGATGGATCTCTTTATTCCATTCCTGTAAATCCTCAGACCATTCGGGAAGTTGCAATAGGAATATACGTCCAATATTTTTCGCAATTATGAATGAAGGTAATAGAATATATTTTCTAAAAATAGATTGAGTTAGTAGCATGCAACCTCTTATTACTTGCGCAAATGGAATGCTATCCCAGGCCTCTGCTATCTCTATGCGCGCTTTTTCCTTTCTTTTGTTCTTCTCTTTTTTTTCTTCTCTTTTTGTTTGTTCTTTTGTTTCTTCTCTTTTTGTTTGTTCTTTTGTATAGTCTACAATTTTAAATGCTTCCCCTTTACCCACCCAATTTCTAAAAATTAGTTTAATCAACCCAGAGATATCAAAAGAAAAAAGAGGGGATTTTTGTAGTCTCTCCAAAAAAAGAGGGGAATGTGCATTTGCTTGAAACAATTTTAAAATAACTATTTTACGCCTTTGAGCTCGCATAGAACCTTTGATTATACCGCGCCGAAAGTCTGATTGTTGTGAATAACGTATCAAAGCCACTTCGTCTATTTGATCGCGCATATTAGTATCCGTACTATTAGGATCAGTATTTTCCTTG